CTTCACAATATATATATACTATGAATGACTAGTTCTACAGTACAAGCATTTCTAGAAATATGGTAGAAAAAGACTAGAAAGAAGCAAAGGTCTTTACATAATTTATCAACAAAAATTGAGTTATTTTGACGAGCTTAATATGTTGATGAATCCGCGTACCTAGAAATTCATTTCGGACAATTGAACCTTCTCAAATTGTTTCTTTTTAAGAACCAAAAAGATTTGGGCCAAAATAATAGACGCCAAGAAGAACAAGAGACCTTGAATACGTAACGGATCTTGAAGCACTATTTCTGCATCCCCCTGACCAAATCCACCCACATTAGGATTACTCGTTAACGGTTGATCAAGTTTGATAGATTCACCCTCTGAAACAAGAAGTTCTGGTCCTGGAGGTATAATATCAATCACTTCACGTGCATCCGATGCATCCACTATCGTTATTTCGTATCCCCCCTTTTCTTTTCGTATAATTTTGTTTACTATACCAGTTGCTGTAGCATTATAAACATTATTATTACTCTTGCTCCCGTCGGGATAAATCTGACCCCTCCCCCTGTTCCCGCCTACGTATATAGGATATTTTAAGAAGTAAACATCTTTCTTAGTAGCGGGATCCGGAGAAAGAATAGGAAAGGTAATTTCACTATATTTCTGACCAGGAACGGGGCCTACGACAAGAATATTTTTTTGTGTGGGACGATAGCTTTGAAAAGACAGATTACCTACCTTTTCTTTAATCTCGGGCGAAATACGATCGGGAGGTGCCAATTCAAAACCTTCAGGTAAAATAAGAACAGCCCCTACATTCAAAGCCCCCTTTTTACCATTACCAAGAACTTGTTTCACTTGCATATCATAAGGAATTCGAACAACAGCTTCAAAAACAGTATCGGGAAGTACTGCTTGTGGAACCTCAATATCTACGGGCTTATTAGCTAAATGGCAATTGGCACATACAATACGGCCGGTAGCTTCTCGCGGATTTTCATATCCCTTCTGGGCAAAAATGGGATATGCATTTGAAATGGGTGCTCTAATTATTATATATATCATGAGCAATACGGAAATGGATCGAGTAATCTCTTCCTTTATCCAAGAAAAAGCATTTCTAGTTTGCATGGTCCAATCATTGATCCTCAAAATTTCTACAATAAGATTAGGTAGGTTACCGGCATAGTTCCCTATCCATGATTCTGCTATTTACTGAAATAATTTTCCTAGAATCTAGGAAGAATACGAGTAGAAAGAAAAAAGAATAAGTAAAATTTTGAATGTTTAGCTTTTCTATAAAAAAAAAACAAACATTATAATTGTCTCATTGGATCATTTTTTCAGTCATTCATTGAATGATAAATCACTACAAGCGACGGAGATACCCGATTTAAATAACGGAAAATCCAGTATTTAAAAATTGTATCTAAAATGACTGGAAAAGTGGAAACAAGACCAGATATAATTTGATCATTCTGAGTAAATCCAAAATCTTTATAGACAGAACCAATCATTAGTTCCCAACCATGAGTCGAATGGAATCCTATACATAAATCTATTAATAAAAGAATAGAAAAAGCTTTTATTGTGTCACTTAAGTTATATATAAATTCTTGAACCCAAGAGTTAAGAATAATGAGTTGTTGATTACCCAGAATAGAATAACCACTTAGAATAAGGAAATAGATTAGATTTGTCGAGAAGTGCAAAATCATATGGATACAATCTTGGTTGTGCGTCTTGATCAATTGGATGGTTTGTTTGTAGATTCCGATACGAAGGTTTTCTAAACGTGTTTCCGGGTATTCCTTTAGCATTTCATCCAAAAGGAAGAGTTCCTCGAACTCTATGAATTTGTTTAAAATACTTTTTTCTTTAATGAGATTCAAGAAAATTTCGTATTCTTTAGTATTCCACAAATTAGTAACCCAAGATTCCAGACTTTTATTAAATGTTAAAGAGATGCACCAGGGCAAAAAGACTATAGATGTAAGACATAGAAGGGGGGTTAATGCTTTCTTTTTTGCCATTTGTCGTCTTTAATGAACTCAGCTTCATCTCATTTGTCAACTATATATGATAATAATATTTCTATCAAGCATAAGTTCTATTACCAGTAATAGAACCCATATATATTATATCCATTTCTAATTTTTTCATAGAAATGGATTATTTATTCTCCCTTTTTTTTTATAAAATTATTTCCAATGGTACATCCAAGAATGCGGACAAGTCCCAAGCTGTTTGTAAAATGTTCCGTGGAGTCCTATCATAATAATCATCAACAAGGGTCAAGGGAATGTCCCCCTGTTCTCTGGTGTGCATATAAAGGACACCACTAAGAGGTTCTGGGTTATCGAAAAATTGGAGGGCCAGAATATCTTCCACACGGACTTTGGAAAGAATACGACGATTTTCTCCGGGAAATCCGTAACGAAAAAACCGCACCATTCCATTTTTTTTATCATAAAGATTATAACCACTACCCACATTCCACAAAATTAGAAGCCACCAATGAAAACTTACAAAAAGACCTGAGATTCCATAGAAAGTCAGCGTGACCCCTTGTGGCAAAAAAGGAACTAGAAATTCGGACGAATTGAAAGAGAAAAAATTCCGACCATAATAACTGGAAGCTGAAATAACTAAAACCCCTAATGAACCTAAAAGAGTGAAAGAAGCCCAGAAGAAATTGATAGGTTTTCGGGCCCCTGGTACAGGGTAGAGCCATGCGTCTTCTGCGAAGCGACGCATAAGGTGTCCAGACCCCCAAGAAATTTGTTGTTGAACATAAACCAATAAACCAGCCGTTACAATTAATACTAGGACCACTAAAGGAACAAAAACGTCTATCATAAAATGGGTACCTCAATTTTATATTTGTACCTGTTCTTTTTTATTGATTGTTAGATTAATTTAATATTTTATTTAGATAGTTAAATTTAGATTAGATATATATTAAACCTAAACCCCCTAAAAAATCCAAGGAAATAAATTTGACTTTTTCTAAAAAACAAAAATATGAGATTTGTCCCTACTGCCGATATCTAAAAAATCTTATTTTTTTGAACATAAAGAAATAACGAAGCCATTGCAATTGCCGGAAATACTAGGCCCACTAAAGGCACAAAAACGGAAGGTAAGTTTATCATAAAATGGGTACCTCAATTTTATATTTGTACCTGTTCTTTTTTGTTAATTGTTAATTTAATATTTTTATTATTATTATATTGTAATAAAGATAGTCTATAATCACTAGAATTAATTCATATAGACTTATACTAAGTATAGCTGAATCAACATATATTAATAGATAGATAAGAATTACATTTTAAATATAATTATATATAATATAATATATATAATATTATTACTCTATATATTGAGTATACATAATAAGTCATAAGTCATATTATATATATATTAATAGAATATAATAAACGAAAATATTTATAATTTATAATATTTATTAAGTTAAGAATAATAAAGTACAAAATACAATAATAATAAGAATAAATATCTTATTTTTTTAATTCCTTTATCTTATGTTTCCAAAAAAATGAATTCAATTCTTTTCTTTGGATTTTGACTCTAATTCTTATCTTTATTGGATTACAAGAAACTAAATAACTAACTACTTACTCGCGAAAAAAAGCATTTAAGAGTCTGCTTTATTTTTCATTTTGAGTCAAAGGGACGAAACCATGGAACTGAAATAACTCAGTTAGAACCTCCTTTAAAAGATTACGTGGTACGATTGAATCAAATAAGCCCTTTTGGAATAAAAATTCAGCCGATTGTGAACCTTCGGGCACTTCCGTATTCAACGTTAGTTCAATTACTCTTTTACCCGCAAATGCAATGTAAGCATTTGGTTCAGCAATAATGATATCCCCCAACATGCCAAAACTAGCTGTCACCCCACCAGTAGTAGGAGATGTAAGTATAGGTACATAGAATAACTTTTGATTTAATTGATAATCATATAAAGCAGAAGATATTTTAGCCATTTGCATTAAGCTCAAACTTCCTTCTTGCATACGTGCTCCTCCGGACGCACATACTAAAATAAGAGGTAAACGTTGATTGGTAGCATATTCGATCAACCGGGTTATTTTCTCACCGACTACGGATCCCATACTTCCCCCCATAAACTGAAAATCCATAATACCAATTGCTAAAGGAATACCGTTTAGTTGACCTGTGCCTGTTTGAACTGCCTCCTTTAATCCTGTCCTTTTTTGATAAGAATCAAGACGATTTTTATAAGGTTCCTCTTCCGAATGAAATTCAATGGGATCCACAGAGACCATGTATTCATCCATAGGATTCCACGTACCTGGATCAATCAAAAGTTCGATTCTATCTGAACTACTCATTTTCAAATGATATCCGCAGTGTTCACAAATATTCATTTTTGATTTCGAAAATTTCTTATAATTTAATCCATAACAATTTTCGCATTCAATCCACAAATGTTTATATTTTTGCGTCTCCTCGAAATCATTAGAACTTTCTAAATAACTAGCATTTGGATCATTCGTGCTAGTTATTATACTAGTACTCTTGCTTTCACCACTATGGCTGACCTTACAGATTTGAGAACGAAGATAACTCTCAATGCAACTATTAATTTGATTATTCCAATTAGATTTTATATCATAAATGTAATGATCATTCTTATTATTACTCTTAGAACCATTCTTCAAATAGCTAGAATTGTTAGAAATAGAGAAAAAACTTTCCGGTTCATTTATATCATTTATAAAAGAATAATCATCTTCTATAAAAGAATAATCATCTTCAATCTCCAAAATGTTATTTTCAATAGTAAAATATATGGAAATACTCTCCCTAACTAAAAAAGTTTTATCAGATCGTAAATTCCGTATGTTCCTGCCATCCACTAAATAATCAAAATTGCTGTAACTAGAATTAGCACTATTATGCCAACTTTGAATGTTTTTATCCATATCATATCCTTTTAAATAAAATAGAGTTTTTTTCCTCTATTTAGATGAAAATATATAGAAATATAATAAATAATATAATACGAATAGTCATTCAATGAAACTTCATTGAGTGATTATCAAATTATTTTTTCATATATTATAACTTCTATCTATCTATTATTTGTATTTTATTTTCATTTGGAAGATCAAAAAAAAATCTATTTATTTTTATGGTTATAGAAAACAACATTCTATTACTATGATAAAGAACAAGAAATCAAAAAATAGGTATTAGGTATGAATAAAACAAGAGAACAGGGGGATAAAAGAGAAAAGAGTTCTATAAATCTATGATAGAAGTTATTCTTATTAACAACGTCTTCTTTTAATTTTCATTAATTGAATTTGGTTTGTTGATTGGGGCAAAGTTCCATAAAAGTTCCTGTAGGTTGAGCGCCTTGTTCAAGGACATTTAGAATAATGGGCGTATTTCAATAGGTTTGATTCTTTATTGGATTATAAAAATCCACTTTCCGAATTAGACTATGGATGGTTTCCTTTTTTCTTATTCTTTTTTTTTTCAAAATGTGGAGACAGTTTGAAAATGGTATTTACGTCTTCCAAGATCCTTTAGCTTTTTCTTGAATCTTTGGGTTTCTATCTTACTTCGGGGTTCTTCTTTAATTGTTTCAAAAATGACAGCAACATACCACCCATTTGGTTTCTTTCAAATTACATGATCAATCCCTCTCCTATCCCCCAAACAATGAGTTCTAGTGGAACAGAACAAAAAATGTCTAGCCAAGAGCATCCCGATTTATATAATTTATATAGATAAGATATAGAATATCTTTTATTCTACTAGAAATAATGGCGGATGTCAGAATCCACTGTGCTTTTTCCCACATCGTTTAAAACTATATTTTACCATAAAATTCTTTTTAGTTAGATCTGGTATTTAATGGATTCTGAAATTGTGTGTAGTCTTTTATTCAAAAAATATATTGATAAACTATTATCCACAATTATTACAATAAAAATATAATAATAATATAATAATAAGATAAGATTTGAATAAAAAAGACAAAAAAAGTGAGTAGCTTATGAATATGTAGATGTAGATTCATAAGCTACTCACTTTAGATTAGAGACGAATGAGAAAAAAGGGAGGAGTAATCTTTATTCAGATATACAATACAATTTATATCCAAATTGGTATATATCATGAATAAATATGATCTGGGACGGAAGGATTCGAACCTCCGAATAACGGGACCAAAACCCGCTGCCTTACCGCTTGGCCACGCCCCATTTTCGATTCGACACTAATAAATACTATTATTGGTTGTTCGTCAATTCCAAGTCTAAAGTTATTCTATAGAATAATCTGATCTTATTTTATTCATTTTTTTAGTTTTATTACTCAGTTATTCATTTATGAATATTCATTAATAATATTAATATTAATTTATAAGAAATATGAATTGAATATCCATATTTGAATTCTTTCTATTTCAATTATTATATTATCCATTTTGAAAATTATTTTCTATTTTATTATTATATAGAATAGAAAGATATAGAATATATATATTAATCTATATATAAATTTCATATATTCTTTCTTTATCATATAATTATTTAATATTGAATTCTTAATCTACTTGTATAATCAAATTTAATTATATTAAATTAATTAAATCATAATATATATATATAATATCTAATCTAATATAAAAATAATATAAATATAATTTAAAGTATTAAATAATAAATAAAATAAATAATAAAATACAATAAAAAAAAGCAAAAATACAATTCATTTTTTTAAAGAACAACATTTTTGTTATGCTTAATATCTTTAGCTTGGTCTGTATTTCTATTCACTCTGCCCTTTATTCAAGTAGTTTTTTCTTGGCAAAATTACCAGAAGCTTATGCTTTTTTGAATCCAATTGTAGATATTATGCCAGTAATACCCCTATTCTTTTTTCTCTTAGCTTTTGTTTGGCAAGCTGCTGTAAGTTTTCGATGAGATCTTTAATTTGAATTGAATAATGTCCTAAAAAAATTCAGAATTTATTCGAAAACAAAAATCCCAACATTTTAATATTTTATAAGATCAGATAAGTCTTACAGTGTGAATCCTTGATTCCAAATATTGAAATTTTTTGTAATTGTTGATTCCTAATTTTTTTCTTTCCTCGAAATCACTGTATTTCTTAGAAACTTAGTATCAAAGGAAACATAATGTGAAATAGAAGAGAATCTATTCTCTTTCTCTGTCGTTTTTTTTTTAATAATCTTGGAGATTTTGTAATGCTTACTCTAAAACTATTTGTTTACACGATAGTGATTTTCTTTGTTTCTCTTTTCATTTTCGGATTCCTATCTAACGATCCAGGACGTAATCCAGGACGTGAAGAATAAGAAAATCTTTTTTGTTTTATATTTTTTCCTTACTTGTGCTGGATTTAAAAATATTTTTCGTTTTTCTATTTATTTTACATCTTTAACTAGTTTAACTAGTAAAAACAATTAAAAAAACTAGGAAG